TAGCCGCACTTAAAAGCCGAGTACTCTACCGTTGAGTTAGCAACCCGAATAGAAAAAGTTTATGTAAATACAATCAAAAAAAAAGATAGATAAATGTCAAAATTTATAGACCACCTCTTCGTTCTTATGTTATCGACTTTTAAATCAAAACCCCTATTCTTATTATATCAAAGAGAATTCAAGTAATCCCATCATTTGAATAATATAAGGTAAAAATCAAACCGCTCGGACAAAAATAAATTTATCTACTTATCACGATGAATTATATTTGTTCGATACACTGTTGTCAATATAAATGTTGAAAAAATAATACAATGGAAAAACAAAATAAATGGAATTTATTTCAATACTATTAAAAAAAGGGCTTGTGTTGGATTGTCACTACATAGCTGAAAAAAGTTTAGATAGAGGAATAAAAAAAGACCAAGTAGAAAAAAATATCAGATTGAATCAATAAGCAATAATAAGTAACTAGACTAAAAAAAGGGAGGATTCCTTGGTTATTACTTATTAGTATAGTTTCAACGAAAACCGACCAATTGAAGGAACTCCCAGAATTTTATATTTCTAGGATCAAGCAACTCGAGTTTTGTCGTTCTAGAACATGAGATTTTATAGAAGCAATGAAAAATAGATATGAGTAGAATCCAAAAAAGGAAAAAAAGTATATATAAATACAAAAATTTATATAAGAATTACTATCCCTTTCTATTTCTTTATTTCCTTAATTAAATTTTGTTTGATTAGGACCAAGTTACTTAAAAACCTCTGCCTTTTTTAAAAGATCCCGAACAGTTCCTGTGGGCTGAGCGCCCTTTTCAAGGAAATATAGAATAGCAGGAACGTTTAAATAACTTTGATTCTTTATCGGATCATAAAAACCTACGTTCCGAAGATCTCTTCCTTCTCTTCGGGATCGAACATCAATTGCAACGATTCGATAGACGGCTCATTGGGATAGATCTAAGTAAATGAACAAGACCCCCCCTAGAAACGTATAGGAAGTTTTCTCCTCGTACGGCTCGAGAAAAAATGATTTGGAGTTTTGTCTACGTATAGAATTATAATTTCTGGCAAAGGAGTTGATAAAATAAATTAGAATGGGATTTAACTCATTTTTTTCTTCCTCCTTCCTGAAAAAATAAAAATCATTTGTACCCATAACTCAAGTTGGATAATTCTCAAAGAGCTTAAAAGAAAAAAAATCTTTAGGCAATTTATTTCATTTTTTGAATGGTCTTTAACCCCCTCTTGCTTGTCTCATTTAATCTTTATTATTATCCAGTTATTGAGACAATTGAAAAAACGGTGTTTACTTGTTCTGGGATCCTTTTTTTTTTGTTTTAAATCAGTGGGTTTAGACATTACTTCGGTGCTTCTTAATCCTTACAAAATGGCAGCAACATACCCCTTTTGTGATTTCTTTCTATCAAAGAATCATATAAACGCTCGATTCCCGCGTGATACACTTTGAATCGAAAGACTTTTCTCAATTTCAACAAATTTTACTTTTGAATTAAAAACTTGACTGAATCGGATCCTTTCAATTTCTATATTGATATATATGATATACTTACAAAGTTGTTCCAATTTATTGATTGGTATTAACCCTAGATTCTTGCCCCCTGAAAGATGAATCCATACTTTCTACCCGAGCTCCATCATGTACTATATTCATTACAACCTAACAAAAAAGGATTCTAGTGAAAACAGAACAGATGTCGGGTCAAGAGCACCTTCATTCATAGAAAAGATGGCGGATGTAAGAATAAAAATCCACACCGGATCGTGTCCTTCAAGTCGCACGTTGCTTTCTACCACAGCGTTTCAAACGAAGTTTTACCATAACAAAAAATTCCTCTAATTTGGAACCCATATGGAATTGATTCAATTATGGAATCATGAATAGTCATTGGTTCCGTCGATACATAAACATATCAATCTATACCCTTTTTTTTCTTCTATACAAAGATGGCAAAAATTTTTTTGAAGCAATCTTAGCAAGACCCCACCTATTATTGTATGTTATTGTATGAATGCAACACTTTAACTTTACTTTTTATTAAAAAAATTAAAATATCTGTTTCTTTTCGAATTGAACCATCAACGATTTAAAGCAGATAAATGGATTGAAAAAAAACCCATTTTTTTTTTATTTTTTTGTGTGAGATAGATAAAAAAGACCGATCGAAGAGAATATTTAAGTACTTATTCTTTCGATTCGAATTTTATTAATAAGATAAGATGAACGAATTAGGGGTTTTTCGTACCTATGAGATAGACTGAACTACAGTCTTTATTATGGATTATGGATCCGTTACATATGTAACTTGATTCGTTATTAATGAGATTCGGACATACACAGATATACATATATTTAAATGAAGACCTCCTGTTACTGTTACTAATTAATAACTATCTATCCCACGACTCTCTGGGAATGCTGAATCAGAACAAAAATAAAAAAGGATACCTTTTGGGGAAAGGATACTCTCTAGGGACAAAGACAAACAAGTCCAGATTAGGCGCTTGCTCCTAATTTTTTAGTTTACCCAAACCCAGTCTTGTCTTAAGAGACTTAATCCCATTAATTGAATGTAATAACCCCCCTCTTGTTTAGAATAAAGAGATCCTAATAATTTGGCTACCCCATTTTTTTAAGTTTAATTTGAATGGATAAAGAATAAGATATAGGATATAGGAAAGAAGTGCTCTTTCTTAGTGTAATTCAAAATAAAATGTATCGTTGAAAATTTAAAAAGATATGAGACGTAAGGTTTTTTCTTCAAATTAAGTAGCTCTAAACCCCTTCAATATGAAGGGAATGAACATATGATGAAAAATCCGCCCATACTTTATTTTTTAATTAGTTGAATTCAACTAGGGTGTGACCTATGTTACCATCATATCTTGATGACAAACAAATCTATTTAGTAATATCTGTATGTTGTGAAAAACAAAGATATGATTCATAAAAGAATCATTCAAAATTATAAAAGAAACAAGAATGACATTCTATCCAATATTAGGCATTTAAACATAACGTTACTTTCAAAATAAACTTTTACTCTGATACAATGTATCTACCTGGGACGAAAGGATTCGAACCTCCGAATACCGGGACCAAAACCCGTTGCCTTACCACTTGGCCACGCCCCATCTATATTTCCATTCTACACTAATAAAGAATAATATTAGTATTGGGTCTTGGTCAATTACAGGGCAATTTTATATATAAAATTTTTATAGAATAGATTAGATTCTTGCTAGGATTTTTACGCGTGTAGATATATAATTCAGCCGAATTCATTGATCATTACATATAATTTAATTAAGATATTCTATGAAAGTATTATTTCTTCTATTCTCCTTTGTTTGAGAATTGGGGAATTTTTGATTGGGTGGGTTCAAAGAAAAAGAAGGATTTTTGTCTACCTTACTTTACTTCATTTTCCTTATATCATTAACTCAATCAAAATGTAATTATCTCCAAGAACAAAACGCCTGTTATGCTTAATATCTTTAGTTTGATCTGCATTTGTCTTAATTCTGCCTTTTATTCGAGTAGTCTTTTATTCGCCAAATTGCCCGAGGCCTACGCTTTTTTGAATCCAATCGTAGATCTTATGCCAGTCATACCTTTGTTCTTTTTTCTCTTAGCCTTCGTTTGGCAAGCTGCTGTAAGTTTTCGATGAGATCCTTAATATTATTCTAGAAAATTAATGCTTTATTAGTCTTATACTATAAACCTTCGATTCAAACATTGAAAGTCTGAAAGTCTTGGTTGGATAGCTTCGAGAAATCCAAATCCGGCTCACCCCGGATTCTCCATCCTGCCCTTTTGAAAGACCCTATATATAAGGTTAAGGTTAGGATCCCCCGCAATATCTAATTGGAGGTATGAAATAAATTTTTGGTAATGGAGGATCTATTCTCTTTTCTAATTTTTTTTTTACAAAAAAAGATCTTGGAGATTGTGTAATGCTTACTCTCAAACTTTTCGTTTACACAGTAGTGATATTCTTTGTTTCTCTATTTATCTTTGGATTCCTATCTAATGATCCGGGGCGTAATCCTGGACGTGAAGAATAAAAAAGGGAGTTTTCATTTTCATTGCTTGATTTTTAAATTTTCTTAGGATTTTTTATCTATTCCACATGGTTAACCAGGAAACATTAAAAAGGATTGGCGAAATTTGAAAGAGAAATCAAATATTAAGTCATCAACAAAAACGGAAAGAGAGGGATTCGAACCCTCGGTACGAATAACTCGTACAACGGATTAGCAATCCGCCGCTTTAGTCCACTCAGCCATCTCTCCCAATTGAAAAAGATAATTACTATGTTATATTACACATGAAATAAGGATTGAAAAAGTATTTCTTTCTCTTTCTTTATCTTATCTATATTCTATCTACAACTTTTATTAGCAATTACAGTTAGTTCAAGTAAGGGATCGAAAGATTCAATATAAAAAACAGAAAGAAGACCCCTTTGCTTTGATTTTGTTCGAAAGGGCCTTTTTTATTCCCGTGGCCTGGCCTGGTAAGTACCTAGCCGGGCCTTTTTTTGTTCCAACGAATCCTACGGTTTCTCTAATAAAAAAGGGGGGTTGCTATTAAAGCAACAACAAAAAGACAAAGGGCTGTTTTCATTCTTATTATTAGATAAAAGAATATAACATCAATACGTCATTTCTTATTATTTTTTTATTTCTTCCTTTTTTATTTTTATGAATTTTTTTTTTCAATTTTTGAATCCCCACGAAAAACGTCAACACTCTCATTTTCATGATTCTTTTATGATCCTGTCTTGATTAGCCCAAATTATCCCTGTTCGACAAAAGGCCCTTTGTATATAATAATCGCATTGTAGCGGGTATAGTTTAGTGGTAAAAGTGTGATTCGTTCGAGTAACCCCTTAAAAAAGTTAAGGGGTCTTTTCGGTTTGATTCATATTCCGATAAAAAACTTTATTTCTTAAAAGGATTTTATCCTTTAC